TGCGTGAAAATAATCAATTCGGTCGTTGTGGTCGGACTCTATTATGGATTTCTGACTACATTCTCCATAGGGCCCTCTTATCTCTTCCTTCTCCGAGCTCGGGTTATGGAAGAAGAAGAAGGAACCGAGAAGTTGGTATCAGCAACAACTGGGTTTATTATGGGACAACTCATGATGTTCATATCGATCTATTATGCGCCTCTGCATTTAGCATTGGATAGACCTCATACAATAACTGTCCTGGTTCTACCGTATCTTTTGTTTCATTTCTTATGGGAAATAGAAATACAATGTTTTGAGTATGATAACAGAAACAGAAATTCAATACGTAATTTCAGCGTTCGACGTGTATTCTTGAATAATCTCATTTTTCAATTAGTCAATCAATTCCTTTTACCAAGTTCAACGTTAGCCAGATTGGTCAACGTTTCTATGTTTCGATGCAACAACAAGATGTTATTTGTAACAAGTAGTTTTGTTGGTTGGTTAATTGGTCACATTTTCTTCATGAAATGGGTTGGATTGGTATTATTTTGGATACGGAAAATGAATTGGATTTGGAAAATGAATTCTATTGGGATTAGTACGAATAAGTACATTCTACTTTGTAAGTACTATGCGTCAGGGTTGTTTTTAAGATCTAAAGATCAACTCTTTGTTATTATCTTATTAATCACCAATATCTACTATTTAGGCAGAATACCGTCGCTTGCTTTGACTAGGGGAGTGTCAGAAAGCTTAGAAAAGAAAAGATGGGAGAAAAGGCAAAAGCAAATGCAAAGGGAAAGGCAAATACGAGGGCAACGGGCGATAATAGGTAAAAAGTACTTCGCTTCTCGCCGGTTCAAAAGACACATAGTAAACATTCTGTTCGACTATAAACAATGGAATCGTCCATTACGATATATAAAAAATGATAACTTTGAAAAACCAGTAATAGATGAAATGTCACAATATTTTTTTCGCACACGTCTAGGTTATGGAGAACAAATAATATCTTTGACATATCCACCCAGTTTGTCAACTTTTTGGAAAATGATGCAAAGAAAGCTCAAGTATTGGCCTAGGAAAGGAAAACGAGAAAGACCATGGGATTTCTATTTTGATTGGCTTTCTATCAACCAACAAAAAAAGAGAAGGATGCGCCGTGAATTAGTAGATCGAATAAGAGCTCTAAGCAAGGGATCCCTTGTTTTGGATGTGCTCGAAAAAAAGACCAGATTGTGCGAGTGCGATAATGAGAATAAGCAAAAATACTTGCCTAAAGCACTTGATCCTTTTTTGAGCGGACCATATCGTCGAAAACGCCCAAAAGAGGGATTCGAAATTTCCACACCCGCAAAAGAGAATTGGATAAGTTCTATTATTTGCAGTATCCTTATTGTTGATTTCCCAGAACTTTTTGATCCAAAAAATGAAGAACTAGCTTATAGAGTTATAGTCAGGAACACGATCATATCTGAAGTTGTTGATCAACAGCGTCGAGCAATTCTAGCGAAGTCTAGGAAGATTGGGAAAAAAACAATCAGTACAAAAGTTCCTCGATGGTCAAACGAGTTGGGTATCGATTTTCAAGAGGAGGAGATAGTGTTTGCGGACGACCCGACAGAGTACTATCCGGTTCTTTTAAGACTATACGACCGCGTGGTAGTTTATACCGAGGACGATCCGGAACCCGATACTAATCTTGGGACCGATATTAATCGTGACCCAGAAGACCAACTCGACGACGAGGTAGCGATACTACAGTACACAAAAGAAACGGATGTTTATAGGGACCTAATCATGGGATCCGCGCTCGCTCAAAGACGTAAAGCAGCTATTTTTAGTCCGTATCAAACAAGCGTCCGGTCTCCACTTTTTTTGGACAGAACAGAAAGAACGCTTTTTCCTTCTTTTGATATCTCCAATATCATCTCCAATATCAAAAGAGCGAAAAACGTTTTTAGTTTTTGGGTGGGGAAAGGTCCCAAATTCGAAGTCTCAACTTCGGATTCTAAGATAAAAAAAGATAAAGAACCGACAGAAACGCGATATCTTTCGAGAAAAGAGGAGGAAATTCAAAAAGAAGGTGAAATTGAAGCATCAGAAAAAGCCATAGAACGTGTACAAGAGCTGTTTGCAGAAATTATACAAACAGGAGCTTGGGAGGTTGTCCTGGCGCTGCAAGGATCAAGAAGTCTCGCCTTACTAGCCCAATCGTTTTTTAGAAAATACATCCTATTGCCTTCAATGGTAATAGCGAAAAACCTCGTCCGTATGTTATTACTTCTAACTCCCGAATGGTCCGCGGATTGGGAGGATTGGGAGAAAGAAATACATATCAAATGCACTTATGCGGGCGTTGAAATATCAGACACAGAATTTCCGAAGGACTGGTTAATGAACGGTATTCAGATAAGGGTCCTATTCCCTTTCTATCCGAAACTTTGGCGCAGATCTGAGCTACGATCCCGTCATAGAGATCCAATGAAAGAGAAAAAAAGAAATGCAGATTGGGAAAATAAAATAAAAAGGAAACCGAAATACAAACGTTCTTTTTATTTAACAACGTGGGGAGGGGCATTGGCAAGACCTTTGGGTCGTCCTGTAAAAATACCTTGTTTTTTTACACCCATTTGGAAAGAACTCAAAAAAAGAATCAGAAAAGGGGAAAAGAAACCTTTTTCGGTTCTAATAAGAGGTCCAATAAGAGCTTTAATAAAAGGGTTTCCATTTCTACGGACAATACTAGGGATCTTAAAAGATAAAACGAGATGGATTCAAAATCAAAAAACCACTCCATTAATAAAAAAAAAAAAAATAAAAGAATTTGAAAAAAAAAATCCCATTTTCCGCAAACCAAATAGAGAAATAAAAAAGAGAGTATCTCAACTTCAAATGAGGAAGATGTACATTAAGAGAAGGAGAATCGGGGGCGAAATAAAAAAATTGCAAGAAGAACTACTAGACCTCCTTCCAACTCCAGATGGAAATATTAGTGAGACGGGTCTTGATGCTGAAAAATTGGAAATACGGCTATCTATTTGGGAGATATTAAGCGGAATAGGTGCCCGATTAAAACATAAATTGCGCCTTATCATAAAATATTTATTCATTGAAAGAATATACATGGATATTTTTCTATGTACCATTAATATTTCCAGAATTCATGCACAACTTTTATTTGAATCAAAAATGATCAAATACATTGAGAATATTAAAAAAAGAATTGAAGAAAAAAAAAAAAGAAAAGCCACAATTGACTTTTTTTCGGATTTCAAAAAATCGCATTCTAATATTAGTAATGAGAAATCACAGACTTCTCGGTATTTATCTTCCTTGTCCCAAGTGCATGTATTTTACAATTTATCGCAAACACAAGCGATTAATATTAATAAGTATCGCTCGATGTCTGTACTTCAAGATCGCGGAGCACATCTTTTTCTTAGGGATAGAATAAAAGACCATTTGCGGACACTAGAAATGTTGGATGTCAAATCAAGTCCTATCTCTTTTAAGGCTTTTTTGAAGGCTTTTAAGGATAGAATAAAAGACTTTTTGCGGACACTAGGAATATTGGGTGCCAAATCAAGTTCAAGTCCTAAAAGACTTACGAATTTTGATAAATGGAAAAACTGGTTAATAAGGGGTCATTATCAATACAATTTATCTCAGACTAGATGGTCTAGGTTAGTATCGCAAAAAGGGCGAAATGAGGTCAGTAAACGTCGTACGAGTCAAAATAAAAAATCAAAAAAAGATTCATACAAAAAAGGCCGACCCATTCATCGCGAGAAACAAAAAAATTATGCAATGAGTTCACCAACAAAATTACAAAAAAACTACAGATATGATCTTTTATCACAGAAATATATTCATTGTGGGGACGAGAAAGAGCCATACTTATCTATTTCTGTTAAGGATTATCCATCTCTTAGAGATAATCTATCTTTTAGTGATTATCGGTGTTTTAGTGATTTTCTAGAAAAAAAAACGAGGGATTTTATAAGAGAAAATATTAGTGGTTTTCTAAATGAAAAACTAAAAGAAAAAATTAATGATCCTCATCTTATAGGTACTACAGTATATATTCTAGGAGAAAATGTAAGTATTGGAGAAAAATATATAAGTGATTTTATAGAAAAAAAAATGAATGATTTTATAGACGAAAGTCTTAGCAGTTTTCTACAAGAAAAAATTCGTGATCTTCTAAAAGAAAATATTAGTGATCGTGATCTTCTAGAAAAAAAAATGAGAGATTTCATAGAAATAGAAGAAGAAATAGAAGAAGGGTCTATTATGAATGGGGATGGGGATACTTGGGGTAGAAAATATTTTGAGTGGGAAATTGTTCATAATTTTACTAGTATTAAGACCCAGACCGATAGAGATACTGGGACCAACATTCATAAAGACCTTTTTCTTTGGGGTTGGGTGAAAAAAAAGTTTTTTGATTCGATAGAAGCGGGTCAAAGGGCGACAATGCTTCCCTTAGCGGAAATCCCATCGGAACCCCCATTGGAAAAATTGTTGGAAAAAGCGAAAAAGAGAATAAAAACGAAAACGAAAATGGATTTTCGGTTCTATTGGTTCTTACCAGAATTAGCGCAACCTTATGTTGAAACTAAGTATAATGATGCATATGAGCCGTGGATCATACCAAATAAATCAATTGTTTTCGATTATGGTGAATTCCTTAGCGAAGAATACCAAGAGTCTATTCGTAAAAAAGAAAGGGAAAAAGAAAGGGAAAAAGAAAGGGAAAAAGAAAGGGAAAAAGAAAGGAAAAAAAAATACATAAGAGAATTCATTAAAAAATACAGTAGAAAACTAAAAAAACACAGATTCAGGAGTAAAATTCTTCAAGCACGAATAAATTCATTCCTGAAAAAACATTTGCTTTATCAAGTATACTTGGCCCCATACGCGAATATATGGAATCTCAGGGAAGTTTGTTTCATGCTTAGGTTCCTGCTTAGGATGGATCTGGATTCGGCGAAAAAAGAAGAAGAAATTGCTGTATACGCTCTACGCCTAAACGACTCTTTTTGGGATATGACGAGGAGGTTGGAGTATTCGATGAGGAATTTTCAAGTTGCTCGAGAATTGATAAAAGCAGGAGTAATGTTTCTCGATCCGATTCGTTTGTTTAGAAAATTGGATGGACCATCAATTATGTATCAAACAATAAGTATTTCCTTGGTCCATGAGAATCAGCACCAAACTAATCAAAGATGCCGAGAAAAGAAATATGAGTTGCTTGTTCCTGACAATATTCCATCTACTAGACGTCGGAGAGAATTTAGAATTCGAGTTTGTCTTGATTCTGTAATTTGGATACCTGGGGAAAGCGATCCAGTATTGGTCGACGAGTACAACACAAGGAACTGTGTGTATTTTTTGGATGAGGACAAGCATATTGATACGGATAGAAATAATTTGATCCGATTCAAATTGTTTCTTTGGCCCAATTATCGATTAGAAGATTTAGCTTGTATGAATCGCTACTGGTTTGATATCGATAATGGAAGTCGTTTCAGTATGTCAAGGATACATATGTATCCACGATTCAAAATTAGTTGATGGTACGTTTGCTATATATCTATATTACGTGTCATATCCAGCAGATAAAGGCATACATATGTACACAGGTTATGTTACATTCTGATACACGATACTGATTCAATGATGTATCATAGCAATTGGATCTAGGAATGAATCGGAAGAATTTTCTTAAGTCCAAATCATTACCTTTTGTGAGCTTGTGAGCATAGAAATATACCATCTCTTTCTATCGAATCCAATGTAGAAATACAATTTTGAATTGGATTCGATAGACAAAAGTAGTCTATGACTAAATCCAGATTATTTTATTGTGCGTACCAGACCTAAACGAGCGGCATTATTATTATTTCTGATCAGTAATATCAGAAAAGAAAGAAAAAAGAGAAAGAAATTTTTATGATAAAAAACTCATTAATCTCGGTTATTCCGCAAGAAGAAAAAAACAAAGGATCTGTTGAATTTCAAATATTCAGTTTCACCAATAAGATACGGAGACTTACTTCCCATTTGGAATTGCACAGAAGAGACTATTTATCTCAAAGAGGTCTGCGGAAAATTCTTGGAAAACGTCAACGACTACTGGCTTATTTGTCAAAGAAAAATAGAGTACGTTATAAAGAATTAATTGGTCAGTTGGATATTCGGGAACCAAAAATTCGTTAATTGGAAGATTCGTTTGAATTATTTGGTTTATTGGATCTTGAATTTTGATGAACCTCGTTTCCAGCAATTCATGAAATAATGAATCAGGGGAAGAAAACATATGACTGTACCGGAAACAAGAAAAGACTTCATGATAGTCAATATGGGTCCGCACCACCCATCAATGCATGGTGTTCTTCGACTCATCGTTACTCTAGATGGTGAAGATGTTATTGACTGTGAACCCGTATTGGGTTATTTACATAGGGGGATGGAAAAAATTGCGGAAAACCGAACAATTATACAGTATCTACCTTATGTAACACGTTGGGATTATTTAGCTACTATGTTCACAGAGGCAATAACGGTAAATGCACCAGAACAATTGGGAAATATTCAAGTACCTAAAAGAGCCAGCTATATCAGAGTCATTATGCTGGAGTTGAGTCGTATAGCTTCTCATTTATTATGGCTTGGGCCTTTTATGGCAGATATCGGTGCACAGACCCCTTTCTTCTATATTTTCAGAGAGAGGGAATTGCTATATGATCTATTCGAAGCTGCCACAGGTATGCGAATGATGCATAATTATTTCCGTATCGGGGGAGTAGCTGCTGATCTACCTCATGGCTGGATAGATAAATGTTTGGATTTCTGCGATTATTCTTTAACAGGGGTTGTTGAATATCAAAAACTTATTACACGGAATCCCATTTTTTTGGAACGAGTTGAAGGGGTGGGCATTATTGGTGGAGAAGAAGCCATAAATTGGGGTTTATCAGGACCAATGCTACGAGCTTCCGGAATCCAATGGGATCTTCGTAAGGTTGATCGTTATGAGTGTTACGATGAATTCGATTGGGGAGTCCAATGGCAAAAAGAAGGAGACTCATTAGCTCGTTATTTAGTACGAATCAGTGAAATGGCGGAATCCATAAAAATTATTCAACAGGCTCTGGAAGGAATTCCGGGCGGGCCCTATGAGAATTTAGAAGTACGGCGCTTTGATAAAGCAAGGGATTTCGAATGGAATGATTTTCAATATCGATTCATTAGTAAAAAGCCTTCTCCCACTTTTGAATTGTCGAAACAAGAACTTTATGTGAGAGTCGAGGCCCCAAAAGGAGAATTGGGAATTTTTCTGATCGGAGATAATAGTGGGTTTCCCTGGAGATGGAAAATTCGTCCACCCGGTTTCATCAATTTGCAAATTCTTCCTCAACTAGTTAAAAGAATGAAATTGGCTGATATCATGACGATACTAGGTAGTATAGATATCATTATGGGAGAAGTTGATCGTTGAAATGATAATTGATACGACAGAAATACAAGCTATCAATTCTTTTTCCAGATCGGAATCCTTAAAAGAGGTGTATGGCCTCGTATGGTTGCTTGTCCCTATTTTTACTCCTATAGTGGGAATCACAATAGGTGTACTCGTGATTGTGTGGTTAGAAAGAGAAATATCCGCAGGGATACAACAACGTATTGGTCCTGAATATGCTGGTCCTTTGGGAATTCTTCAAGCTCCGGCGGATGGGATCAAACTACTTTTCAAAGAAGATCTTCTACCATCTAGAGGAGATGTTCGGTTATTCAGTATCGGACCATCTATAGCAGTCATATCCATTCTACTAAGTTATTCAGCAATTCCCTTTGGCTATCGTTTTGTTCTAGCCGATCTCAGTATAGGTGTTTTTTTATGGATCGCTATTTCCAGTATTGCTCCTATTGGACTTCTTATGTCAGGATATGGATCGAACAATAAATATTCCTTTTCGGGTGGTCTACGAGCCGCTGCTCAATCCATTAGTTATGAAATACCGTTAACTCCATGTGTGTTATCAATATCTCTACGTGTGATTCGTTCGAACATGAACCTTTACCTCTTTCCTTTCTTTCTAGGAAAGGGGTTGAATGTATTGAATAGATATCTTTCTTTTTTTTTTTTTATTCATCATTCGGGTCAATGAATTAAACCAGATAGTTATATGAGTGAAACAAAACAGCTTATAAATTTGCAGTCAAAAGATTGATTCTCATTCCCTATGTACGAGAGTAAGGTGAAAGCAAACATAAGCAGTGGAAACTGTTTATCCCAAGATTGGTTGATTAGTCACCATGACTTGAAGCGGATGCAAAAGATCAACTGTATAGAGTTTCTACAATTGTATTGTATGTATTACCATACCGGGGATCAATCAAAAATGAGTGGACGGTTAGGAACACCAAGGTACACAAAGGATTAATAATGGAGATAATGTAAGGTATCCAAAAGGATATTTTGCCATAAAAGGAACCATAATGAGGACTTTAAGTTGGTAGAAACGATCAAGCAGTACTTCCTCACGATTCTGATCCAGAGTATGCTCTTATCCACCGATTAAAGAAATGACTATCGGGAACGAAATAATCCTTTCCTTTTTTAGTTTAGAATCCCCTCTTTTTCTTTTTAGTGAGAAAGAAGAACAGGAACGGAAGAAATAAAATACAATAGGAAACCCCGAATACTATACTAAGATGTCTTTGTTTATCTCCTCCAACCCATCCATATTCATACAGATGGAATTCCTATCATGATACACTGAACTAGTGTATGTAGTGTCTAATTATTTTTCGTAATCGAAAGATATGGGTCGTCTGTTGATACAACGAGTACGAGTATTTTATTGAAAGATTAAGCTATTACTAAACAAAAATCAATTAGAATTTGAAAATAAAGGATGAGATCAATTCAGAAGCGCTTTTTATTTGTTATTAGAGCAGACAGAATTTCTTTGGTCGAATTCAGAACTCTCCGATGCATCTTTACTCTACCCACCCTACAAACATGCCAAAGTAATAAGGAACCAAAACAGTCTTTTGATTTATTTGTGGCCGTTGAGGAGCCGTATGAAGCTGAGGTTTCATGTACGGTTCTGGAATAGCGATGGGAACGGTGATGTTATCATCGACTATGATTATCTAACAGTTCAAGTACAGTTGATATAGTTGAGGCACAGTCAAAATATGGGTTTTGGGGATGGAATCTGTGGCGTCAACCTATAGGGTTTTTAGTTTTTCTAATTTCTTCCCTAGCGGAATGTGAGAGATTACCCTTTGATTTACCAGAAGCAGAAGAGGAATTAGTAGCGGGTTATCAAACTGAATATTCAGGTATCAAATCTGGTTTATTTTACGTTGCTTCTTACCTAAATCTACTAGTTTCTTCATTATTTGTAACAGTTCTTTACTTGGGCGGGTGGGATCCATATATTCCGTACATATTCATTCCTGAACTTTTCGGAATAAATAAAACGGGTGGAGTCTTTGGAACAACAATTGGTATCCTTATTACATTAGCTAAAGCTTATTTGTTCCTGTTCATTTCTATCACAACAAGATGGACTTTACCTAGGATGAGAATGGACCAACTATTAAATCTTGGATGGAAATTTCTTTTACCCGTTTCTCTAGGTAATCTATTATTGACAACTTCTTCCCAACTCCTTTCACTGTAACAGAATACATATTCGAAATTCATAACCTCTCTCAAGCAAGAGAAAGAAACCTCAATTTATTCATAGATATCCGCTATATGTTCCCTATAGTGACTAGATTCATGAATTACGGTCAACAAACAATACGAGCTGCGAGGTACATTGGTCAAAGTTTCATGATTACCTTATCTCACGCGAATCGTTTACCTGTAACTATTCAATATCCTTATGAAAAATCGATCGTATCAGAACGTTTCCGCGGTCGAATCCACTTTGAATTTGATAAATGCATTGCTTGTGAAGTATGCGTTCGTGTATGTCCCGTGGATCTACCCGTTGTTGATTGGAGATTGGAAACAGATATTAGAAAGAAACGACTGCTTAATTATAGTATTGATTTTGGAATCTGTATATTTTGTGGTAACTGCGTCGAGTATTGTCCAACAAACTGTTTATCTATGACTGAAGAATATGAACTTTCTACTTATGATCGTCACGAATTGAATTATAATCAAATTGCTTTGGGTCGGTTACCAATGTCAGTAATTGGAGATTACACAATTCGACCAATTATGAATTCGACTCAAATAAAAATAGCCATGGATAACCCCCTTGATTCAAGAACGATTACTAAGATTCAGTTTTGATCTAAAGGAGCGTAGTTTCTTTCTTTTTGGTTGGTTAGTAACTACAAAACATAACCGTTGATTGTTGAGAATCACGGCTTGATTTGGATTTAGAATAGATTCATATATCCGTAATGATTTCGAAATATACAATTCCAACTGCTCTTTCGAATACAGAAGAAGGATTGGCCCAATAACTGTATCTACATCAATCCACACCACGTTGGGATTCAATTCAATTAGGAACGTATCCTTTACAAAAAAAAAAAGAAAGATAGGGTAACCTCCTTTTTCCTGGCCCGGTCAGTAGTCAGTAAGGTCATGAAATATTTCAACTTATTTATCTCTTATTTTTATTTTACACATAATGGATTTACCTGGACCAATACATGATATTCTTTTAGTGTTTCTGGGATCGGGTCTTATATTAGGAGGCCTAGGAGTGGTATTACTTACCAATCCAATTTATTCTGCCTTTTCATTGGGATTGGTTCTTGTTTGTATATCTTTATTCCATATTCCATCTAACTCCTATTTTGTAGCTGCTGCACAGCTCCTTATTTACGTAGGAGCCATAAATGTCTTAATCGTATTTGCTGTGATGTTCATGAATGGTTCAGAATATTACAAAGATTTATATCTTTTGACAGTTGGAGATGGAGTCACTTTACTGGTTTGTACAAGTATTCTTTTTTCACTAATTACTACTATTTCAAATACGTCATGGTACGGGATTATTTGGACTACAAGATCAAACCAGATTATAGAGCAGGACCTGACAAGTAGCGTTCAACAAATTGGAATTCATTTATCAACAGATTTTTATCTTCCCTTTGAACTCATTTCTATAATTCTTTTAGTTGCCTTGATAGGCGCAATTGCTATGGCTCGTCAGTAATAAATACTTAGAATTAGAAATCAAAAATCAAAAATAAGGCCTTGTTTTGTTCTGTGTTATGATTATCATATCACATAAATTTTCCTTCAGTTCTATTTTTCTATTTTACTGTTATCTATAAAATTGAAGGGGTTTGAGTTTTAGTTCGATCTATTACTGATACCTTCCTTTGTTTCGTACTTGTTAGATTCTAGTCAATCAAATCGGTGAAATTTTACTCTTGTTCATATTGAAATCAATCTCGATTGATGAGGAGTTGGTCAATGATGACCGAGCATGTACTTATTTTGAGTGCCTATTTATTTTCTATCGGTATTTATGGATTGATCACAAGCCGAAACATGGTTAGAGCACTTATGTGTCTTGAGCTTATACTGAATGCGGTTAATATAAATCTAGTAACATTTTCGAATTTATTTGATAGTCGTCAATTAAAAGGAGACATTTTCTCGATCTTTATTATAGCTATTGCAGCCGCTGAAGCAGCTATTGGACCAGCTATTGTTTCGTCGACCTATCGTAACAGAAAATCAACTCGTATCAATCAATCGAATTTGTTGAATAAATAGTCGTTATGATATAAATAAAGACAGATAGAATATTTACCAATTCAAATTAGTGTGTTATGGATAACTCGTATGACCATGTTTGCTGAAACGTAAGATATCAAAATATCTTGGCTTGGCTCTCTTTCATGAACAGATCCAGAAGTAGATTGATTATCAAAAAAATTCTGGTAAACCACTGATTCGTCTGGTGTTTGCAATATATGATTCAGTTACTACTGATTTGACCAGATCGAAAATTGATAACGTTCAAAAAAAGGATAAATCCAATGTCACATTCAGTAAAGATTTATGATACATGTATAGGGTGTACTCAATGTGTACGAGCTTGTCCCACAGATGTATTGGAAATGATACCTTGGGACGGATGCAAAGCTAAGCAAATTGCTTCTGCTCCAAGAACGGAGGACTGTGTAGGTTGTAAGAGATGTGAATCCGCTTGTCCAACGGATTTCTTGAGTGTCCGGGTTTATTTATGGCATGAGACAACTCGCAGCATGGGTCTAGCTTATTGATACGTTTCATACAATTCCACTTGAATCCGTTTGATTCCTTTTTACCGACAAAAACCCGCACTCGAGAAAATTGATTTTCTCGAGTGCGGGTTTTTCTGGTCAAAGTCTATCTTGTCTTTATCACGAGTTATTTTCCTTGGTTAACAATAATTGTCGTTTTTCCAATATCCGCGGGTTTATCAATTTTCTTTCTCCCTCATAGAGGAAATAGGGCGGTTCGGTGGTATACTATTTGTATCTCCATGTTAGAACTCCTTCTAACAACCTATGCATTCTGTTATCATTTTCAATTGGACGATCCATTAATCCAATTGAAGGAGGATTATAAATGGATAAATATTTTTGATTTTCACTGGAGACTAGGAATCGATGGACTTTCCATAGGACCCATTTTACTGACGGGATTCATCACTACTTTAGCTACTTTAGCGGCCCGGCCAGTTACTCGAGATTCGCGATTGTTCTATTTCCTAATGTTAGGAATGTACAGCGGTCAAATAGGATTATTTTCTTCTCGAGACCTTTTACTTTTTTTCATCATGTGGGAGTTGGAATTAATTCCTGTTTACCTACTTTTATCCATGTGGGGGGGTAAGAAACGTCTGTACTCAGCTACAAAGTTTATTTTGTACACTGCAGGGGGTTCCATTTTTCTCTTAATGGGAGTTCTAGGTATGGGTTTATATGGTTCCAATGAACCAACATTAAATTTTGAAACATCAGCTAATCAATCATATCCCTTGGAATTGGAAATAATATTCTATTTTGGTTTCTTTATTGCTTATGCTGTCAAATCGCCGATTCTACCCTTACATACATGGTTACCAGATACCCATGGAGAAGCACATTACAGTACATGTATGCTTCTAGCCGGAATCTTATTAAAAATGGGAGCATATGGGTTAATTCGGATCAATATGGAATTATTACCCCACGCCCATTCTATATTTTCTCCTTGGTTGATAATAGTAGGAACGATTCAAATAATCTATGCAGCTTCAACTTCTCCAGGTCAACGCAATTTAAAAAAGAGAACAGCCTATTCCTCGGTATCTCATATGGGTTTCACAATTATAGGAATTGGTTCCATAACCGATATGGGTCTCAATGGAGCTATTTTACAAATAATTTCTCATGGATTTATTGGCGCTGCACTTTTTTTCTTGGCAGGAACGACGTACGATAGAATACGTCTTGTTTATCTCGACGAAATGGGAGGAATAGCCATCCCAATGCCAAAAATATTTACCATGTTCAGTAGCTTCTCGATGGCTTCTCTTGCGTTGCCAGGAATGAGTGGTTTTGTTGCAGAATTGGTAGTCTTTTTTGGAATAATTACTAGTCCGAAATATCTTTTAATGCCAAAAGTACTAATTACTTTTGTAATGGCAATTGGAATGATATTAACTCCTATTTATTCATTATCTATGTCACGTCAGATATTCTATGGATACAAGCTGTTTCATGTTCCAAATTCTTCTTTTTTGGATTCTGGACCACGCGAACTATTTGTTTCGATCTGTATCTTTCTACCCGTAATAGGTATCGGTATTTATCCCGATTTCCTTCTCTCACTATCAGTTGACAAGGCAGAAACTATTCTATCTAATTACTTTTATAAATATAAATAGTTTTCATCAATAAGACGTCAAATAATCCTGTGATTTAAAAGATCGTTCACTGTACAATGAAAAAACAAAAGAAAAAATGAAGTGAATCGGAATTGGAATCAGATACATCTCGAGTTTTTGAGAACCATTTACATTTTAAATCACTACTAAATGGTCCTCAAAAACTCGCACAAACTTTCGTTATATGGATTGATATTTCTATGTATTTAGTCCATTTCTTCAATTAGATGTTAATGCGAATGAACCATAACTATGTAGTCCTATTCCTAATAGATTGACCCCAAAATAGCATATCCAAATTATAAGAAATCCCGCAGAAGCCACAATTGCCGAATTCGCGCCTTGCAAATTCCGATTTGTTCTAATATGTAAATAAATCGCGAATATGGTCCAAGTAATAAACGCCCAAGTTTCCTTGGGGTCCCAATTCCAATAAGACCCCCATGCCTCATTAGCCCATACCGCTCCCGAAAGAATGCCTATAGTTAAAAAGGTAAACCCTAGACTAATGACACGATAACTCCAACGATCCAATCGCTGAGTCAATTGATACCTGTGATAATTTCTAAATGAAAGAAAAGAAGTGCTTTGTAAAAGACTTCTTTTTTCATTCAAGTAGTGGATCTCCCCAAAGTAAAATGACGCAATTAATAAATTATTGCTTTTGCCGACAATGCCTATGTTTTTTCGAAATGTAATGAATAAAAGAGCTACTGATAATAACGATCCGCATAAAAGAGCTGCATAGCTCAATACCATCATACTTACGTGCATCATTAACCACTGGGATTGTAGGGCGGGGACTAATATTGCAGATTGATGTATTTGAGTTGAAAGACCCGAAGTCGCAAAGCCTTGGGTAAAAATAGCGCTTGGCGCGATTATTGTGCTTAAATCGTTTTTCTTTTTGTGGTTCCCTATTTTAGGAACCATATGAATAATAGAGAAACTCCATGAAAGGAACATTAATGATTCATATAAATCACTTAACGGAAAATGTCTCGAATAAATCCAACGAGTAACTAATAATCCTGTTATACAGAAAAAGGTGGCTATCATGCCTTTTTCTGACGAATCATATAGTCCTACAATTTCATGGACTAAGAAAGTCATCAAATGAATCGTAATAACAATTGAAATGATCGAAAAAGAGATATGAGTTAATATATGTTCTAGGGTCGTAAATATCATAAAAAATCATTAAAATTAATAAAAAAGGGTCCCCAATTACAAAATTGTAGTTCCAAATTCAATTTAATATAGGATTTATAGTGCCCCCTTTTAGAGATGCCGCCACTCGGATTCGAACCGAGATGCTTTAGCACTGCTTCCTAAGAGCAGCGTGTCTACCGATTTCACCATAGCGGCTTGATTGAAGTCATCATAGTCCATATGATGTTCAATCGTCAAGATTGAAGGATTCAATGCAATATGTTTTAGGAAACGTTAGAATCGACGAATAAAGACTTGTTCAAATGAACATTTGAACGTTCAATAATATTATTGCGATGTGCTGTCATTTTTAACAACGGGTTTTCGCGTAGTATAAGTTCTCTCGGAACAGTTGGAACTAGAGGGTTATGTCCTCAGTTGAGGTCTAGAACTAAGAAATTACCCCTTATCCTTTTTGATTTTTTGATAATTCATTTTTCAATGAACAAAAGAAAATAAATAGGCTTTTTTATGTATCACAATTGGATAACTACATCCAAGGGCTTTCTGGAAATATTTATTTAGTTTGGTATTCAAACTGTATTAATGGTTGGGATCCTGATTTGATTGTATACACAATTCGTCGTGTAAAGATTTACCAAACCGATTAGGTATTGGGCTGCATATAAAATAAAAGAGTTTCAATCTCTATCAGAATTTTATCATATGGTATGTACTTTACTTATAATTTAAATAAAGTCTATTAGAAAGAAAATCCATATCCAAAATAGATTCGGATATATAGATTGATCAATTCTAGGGTCCAAACGTAGGATCTATTTTGGATTGCGGAAGATTGACTTCTTCTTCGTACATAAATATCGATCTAAAGGGGATCCGGAAAGTTACAAAGCACAAAGTCTTAAAATATTTTAATCCATTACTTTCATAGTTTCAAGGATTCATTAATTTTTACTACAGATTTTATACCCGCCTACGGAAAAAAATTTTCATAAAGGGAGCGTCGTTCATACTTGTTTCAAATTTTCCAAAAACATTAATGACGTATAACTATTCGGGATACATAATCAAATTCACCTTTCACAATAAAATAAATAAAATGGATTGTGAAAAGTGAATTGATGGGGAAAATAACAATCCCCATCTCTCCTATTATAAATATGGACTTTAATGATTAATGAAAAGTCAAATCTTTTATTTGATTTTTTGAAAATCAAAAATTTTAAAAAGGTTGAAATAAAAAGAAAAAAGAAAAACCTAATACACAAGATAAGAACACGAAAAGATAAGAAGAGATGCGTCCACCCCCTACATACTTAATGCCTTCTCCTACAAAGAAAGTTGTAATGCCGACACTATTCGTAATTCCGTCAATTATACGTTTATCAAAGAAATTAGTTAGTAGGGCTAATCTTCTTATACCCTTAATAAAGAATGTTGCATAAAAAATATCTATGTAACCACGATTGTGTGACCAACTGTATATTCCATATTTTATTCGGTCCGAGAAAATTCTCTTAGGACTCATTTTCACAAATGAATTAATTAGGTCTAGATTTTGAAAAGATGAATAAACGGGCCCATAGAAAAGAGACGCTATGAATATTCCGAAACAGGCTATACTTACTGAAAAAATTGAATTTCTTACAAATTCATACCAATCCACAGAATAGTCCAAACTTTTTTGTAAAAAGGTTATCTGTGGGATTAACCATTTTGATAATATATCAAAACCTGTTCCTAATCTTTCGAAAGGAATTCCTATGGATCCGACGAACAAAGTGAATAGAAACAGTATAAGTAAGGGCAATAGCATTGTATTGTCCGACTCGCGGGGATATATAGAAGTGTCTTTATTGTCAGAGTGAGTGCTAAAAAATTGCGTCGATTTTCGCACATTCCCATCCATTTGATATACCTTATTGGAAAAAAAGGAAAGCCCCTGTTTATTATTATTAATACCTAAGAAAGGTAAATTTTGACTATTCAGTCCCATCTCCTCTTTCCCCCATATAGGTATTGAATATAAGGAACTGTTTTTAGTGCCGCTGTAGTTCTGAAACTGAACGCGTAAATGTCCCTCAAAGGTAAGTAAATAAATCCGAAACATATAAAATGCAGTTAATCCCGCTGCCGAACAAGCTATTATCGCGAACATGGGTGAATACAACCAACTATCATTAAGGATTTCATCTTTAGACCAAAAACAAGCAAGAGGTGGAATACCACAAAGAGAAAGTGTACCCACGTAAAAAGTGGTCTTTGTAATTGGGACATATTTCGTCAAACCGCCCATAAGAACCATGTTCTGACTTTTATCTGGAGAATAACCAACAATGGATTCCATTGAATGAATAACAGATCCGGATCCTAAAAACAATAATGCTTTCGAATAGGCATGAGTTATCAAATGGAATAAAGCAGCTCGATAAGAACCTATACCTAGAGCTAACATAATATAGCCCAATTGAGACATTGTAGAATAGGCTAGACCCCTTTTAATGTCTCTTTGAGCAAGAGACAAAGTAGCCCCCAATAGTACCGTTATTATACCCACTAAAGAAATAATCCACATTATGTGAGGTATGACTCTGAAAATAGGAAAAAGCCGAGCAACGAGAAAAATTCCCGCTGCTACCATAGTGGCAGCGTGTATAAGAGCCGAAATAGGAGTGGGTCCCTCCATGGCATCAGGCAACCATACATGAAGGGGAAACTGTGCAGATTTCGCAATTGCGCCTACGAATAATAGGAAGGCACACAGAGTAGCAAATAAACAATTCACCCCATTATTAGGGATCAAATTGTTCAAGATTTCGAACAATTCCCGAAATTCAAAACTACCCGTTATCCAATAAAAACCTAAGATTCCTAATAATAAACCAAAATCCCCTACACGATTCGTTACAAACGCTTTTTGACAAGCATTTGCAGCAATTGGTCGTGTAAACCAAAAACCTATTAATAGGTACGAACACATTCCCACCAATTCCCAAAAAATATAAATTTGTACTAAATTGGTACTAGTAACTAACCCCAACATGGAAATAGCGGAAAAACTCATAGAAGTAAAAAATCTCAAATATCCTTGGTCATGAGACATATAATTGTCACTATAAAAAAGAACCGCGATTCCAACGGTAGTAATTAGTATTGACATAATAGAAGTAAGCGGGTCGATTAAGTGGCCGAACTCGAAAGAAAAATCATTATTGATGGTCCAAGAACATAGATATTGATAGATATAACTGCCATTTATTTGGTAAATAGAAAGATCGGCCGAAAAAACCATAACTATGCTTAACAACGAAACACTAGGAAAAGCCCACATACGACGAGCGTTTTTTGCTGCAGTCGGAATAAGCAGAAGCCCCAACCCGATTGATATAGTAACTGGAAGTGGAACGAAAGGTATGATCCATGCATATTGATATGTATGTTCCATAAGAAAATTACACTTTTTTAATTCTTATTAATTGTTTCCGATTCCCCAGTTTCTCTCTCTTTCGGAAAAAGTAATAATCAGACGAATAAGAAAATCAAGATATAAAAGAACTCAGAAAATATATACATATATATATATATATATTCCTTTTTTGAACCCTTAATTATTCAGACTCCATTACCAATATTTAAAAACAAAGAAATTCAAATAAATAATTTACAATTGAATTGGTCAAATAATGAAGTGAATGTTGCTTCTATTTCTATTTTATTTTTTTATATTCATATAAATTTGTTTGATTTATATTAGTGCAGTATAATAAATTAAGTATAATATGATATTATAACATAATTATAGTTTCATTTTACTACGGTATTTTTCATTTATATTATTTATAGTGTATAGTGTTTTTCTTTATAATAATTGGCATTATTATGACACGTCATAATATTTCTATGCGAAAAAGGAAAATGTTAGTAAAATGTAATGTGACATATATATATATACTATAATATATGACATCAGAATATAGGATAAAATCGTAATATAGTAATATAAATAAAAATTAAGAATAAATAGGAATAGGTTGTAATACAAGAATAACATATGTATGAGAGGATCACGGAGAACTAAAACGACATACGTCATTAAAATGACATATGTCATATATATATGTATGTAATGATAATACAATAATATATGATTCAATAATATATGATTTATAAATGATTTATAAATAATTCATAATCTTGTACTAGATAAACATATTTATTAGAAAAATGTATGACAAACATCTTTATCTAAGATAAATATAAGAAAGATATGAGAGAGGAATAAAGAGATGAGATAGAAGGAAATAAGATAGTAAGATAGGAATAAGAAATGAAATAAAATAAGGGGTAGGGAGTCTTCAATTATTTAAAGATTACGTCGTATGTATATGTGAATTGTAATATATATATGGAAATGGAACGAGTTTTTCCTTTTTGAAAATAAAATAACATCATTCCTTTCTCTCAGCTTTCTTCTATATTATTTTTCTTTATTCCTGCTGTACTGCTGTACTATAGGCTGTACACGCGTATCCGCTTTTTTGTATATTATTGGAGATGGAAGTTTTCATTATGGAATAAATATAGATAATTAATGGCAAGAGTGATTCACTCAAAAAATATATACAATAACAATATATATATATATGTCTTTCACATCCAACTATAAAAGTCCAAAACTGAAATGTCGGTTCCAAAGAAACGTACTTCTATCTCAAAAAAGCGTATTCGTAGAAATTTATGGAAGAAAAAGGGGTATTGGGCGGCGGTAAAAGCTTTATCTTTAGCAAAATCTATTTCTACCGGGTATTCAAAAAGTTTTTTTTGTCTGAAAAACAAAACAATTAATAAGAAAGACTATAAATAATAGAAAGACTATAAATAATGAAGAAATAATCTGAGTCGTTAATCGTCTATTAGAATCTTCTAATAGAGATTCGGCTTTATTTGTATGTGTGTATGTTCATGTGTGTATGTCCAACCTTTTTAAAATTTTTGATTTTCAAAAAATCAAATAAAAGATTTGACTTTTCATTAATCATTAAAGTCCATATTTATAATAGGAGAGATGGGGATTGTTATTTTCCCCATCAATTCACTTTTCACAATCCATTTTATTTATTTTATTGTGAAAGGTGAATTTGATTATGTATCCCGAATAGTTATACGTCATTAATGTTTTTGGAAAATTTGAAACAAGTATGAACGACGCTCCCTTTATGAAAATTTTTTTCCGTAGGCGGGTATAAAATCTGTAGTAAAAATTAATGAATCCTTGAAACTATGAAAGTAATGGATTAAAATATTTTAAGACTTTGTGCTTTGTAACTTTCCGGATCCCCTTTAGATCGATATTTATGTACGAAGAAGAAGTCAATCTTCCGCAATCCAAAATAGATCCTACGTTTGGACCCTAGAATTGATCAATCTATATATCCGAATCTATTTTGGATATGGATTTTCTTTCTAATAGACTTTATTTAAATTATAAGTAAAGTACATACCATATGATAAAATTCTGATAGAGATTGAAACTCTTTTATTTTATATGCAGCCCAATACCTAATCGGTTTGGTAAATCTTTACACGACGAATTGTGTATACAATCAAATCAGGATCCCAACCATTAATACAGTTTGAATACCAAACTAAATAAATATTTCCAGAAAGCCCTTGGATGTAGTTATCCAATTGTGATACATAAAAAAGCCTATTTATTTTCTTTTGTTCATTGAAAAATGAATTATCAAAAAATCAAAAAGGATAAGGGGTAATTTCTTAGTTCTAGACCTCAACTGAGGACATAACCCTCTAGTTCCAACTGTTCCGAGAGAACTTATACTACGCGAAAACCCGTTGTTAAAAATGACAGCACATCGCAATAATATTATTGAACGTTCAAATGTTCATTTGAACAAGTCTTTATTCGTCGATTCTAACGTTTCCTAAAACATATTGCATTGAATCCTTCAATCTTGACGATTGAACATCATATGGACTATGATGACTTCAATCAAGCCGCTATGGTGAAATCGGTAGACACGCTGCTCTTAGGAAGCAGTGCTAAAGCATCTCGGTTCGAATCCGAGTGGCGGCATCTCTAAAAGGGGGCACTATAAATCCTATATTAAATTGAATTTGGAACTACAATTTTGTAATTGGGGACCCTTTTTTATTAATTTTAATGATTTTTTATGATATTTACGACCCTAGAACATATATTAACTCATATCTCTTTTTCGATCATTTCAATTGTTATTACGATTCATTTGATGACTTTCTTAGTCCATGAAATTGTAGGACTATATGATTCGTCAGAAAAAGGCATGATAGCCACCTTTTTCTGTATAACAGGATTATTAGTTACTCGTTGGATTTATTCGAGACATTTTCCGTTAAGTGATTTATATGAATCATTAATGTTCCTTTCATGGAGTTTCTCTATTATTCATATGGTTCCTAAAATAGGGAACCACAAAAAGAAAAACGATTTAAGCACAATAATCGCGCCAAGCGCTATTTTTACCCAAGGCTTTGCGACTTCGGGTCTTTCAACTCAAATACATCAATCTGCAATATTAGTCCCCGCCCTACAATCCCAGTGGTTAATGATGCACGTAAGTATGATGGTATTGAGCTATGCAGCTCTTTTATGCGGATCGTTATTATCAGTAGCTCTTTTATTCATTACATTTCGAAAAAACATAGGCATTGTCGGCAAAAGCAATAATTTATTAATTGCGTCATTTTACTTTGGGGAGATCCACTACTTGAATGAAAAAAGAAGTCTTTTACAAAGCACTTCTTTTCTTTCATTTAGAAATTATCACAGGTATCAATTGACTCAGCGATTGGATCGTTGGAGTTATCGTGTCATTAGTCTAGGGTTTACCTTTTTAACTATAGGCATTCTTTCGGGAGCGGTATGGGCTAATGAGGCATGGGGGTCTTATTGGAATTGGGACCCCAAGGAAACTTGGGCGTTTATTACTTGGACCATATTCGCGATTTATTTACATATTAGAACAAATCGGAATTTGCAAGGCGCGAATTCGGCAATTGTGGCTTCTGCGGGATTTCTTATAATTTGGATATGCTATTTTGGGGTCAATCTATTAGGAATAGGACTACATAGTTATGGTTCATTCGCATTAACATCTAATTGAAGAAATGGACTAAATACATAGAAATATCAATCCATATAACGAAAGTTTGTGCGAGTTTTTGAGGACCATTTAGTAGTGATTTAAAATGTAAATGGTTCTCAAAAACTCGAGATGTATCTGATTCCAATTCCGATTCACTTCATTTTTTCTTTTGTTTTTTCATTGTACAGTGAACGATCTTTTAAATCACAGGATTATTTGACGTCTTATTGATGAAAACTATTTATATTTATAAAAGTAATTAGATAGAATAGTTTCTGCCTTGTCAACTGATAGTGAGAGAAGGAAATCGGGATAAATACCGATACCTATTACGGGTAGAAAGATACAGATCGAAACAAATAGTTCGCGTGGTCCAGAATCCAAAAAAGAAGAATTTGGAACATGAAACAGCTTGTATCCATAGAATATCTGACGTGACATAGATAATGAATAAATAGGAGTTAATATCATTCCAATTGCCATTACAAAAGTAATTAGTACTTTTGGCATTAAAAGATATTTCGGACTAGTAATTATTCCAAAAAAGACTACCAATTCTGCAACAAAACCACTCATTCCTGGCAACGCAAGAGAAGCCATCGAGAAGCTACTGAACATGGTAAATATTTTTGGCATTGGGATGGCTATTCCTCCCATTTCGTCGAGATAAACAAGACGTATTCTATCGTACGTCGTTCCTGCCAAGAAAAAAAGTGCAGCGCCAATAAATCCATGAGAAATTATTTGTAAAATAGCTCCATTGAGACCCATATCGGTTATGGAACCAATTCCTATAATTGTGAAACCCATATGAGATACCGAGGAATAGGCTGTTCTCTTTTTTAAATTGCGTTGACCTGGAGAAGTTGAAGCTGCATAGATTATTTGAATCGTTCCTACTATTATCAACCAAGGAGAAAATATAGAATGGGCGTGGGGTAATAATTCCATATTGATCCGAATTAACCCATATGCTCCCATTTTTAATAAGATTCCGGCTAGAAGCATACATGTACTGTAATGTGCTTCTCCATGGGTATCTGGTAACCATGTATGTAAGGGTAGAATCGGCGATTTGACAGCATAAGCAATAAAGAAACCAAAATAGAATATTATTTCCAATTCCAAGGGATATGATTGATTAGCTGATGTTTCAAAATTTAATGTTGGTTCATTGGAACCATATAAACCCATACCTAGAACTCCCATTAAGAGAAAAATGGAACCCCCTGCAGTGTACAAAATAAACTTTGTAGCTGAGTACAGACGTTTCTTACCCCCCCACATGGATAAAAGTAGGTAAACAGGAATTAATTCCAACTCCCACATGATGAAAAAAAGTAAAAGGTCTCGAGAAGAAAATAATCCTATTTGACCGCTGTACATTCCTAACATTAGGAAATAGAACAATCGCGAATCTCGAGTAACTGGCCGGGCCGCTAAAGTAGCTAAAGTAGTGATGAATCCCGTCAGTAAAATGGGTCCTATGGAAAGTCCATCGATTCCTAGTCTCCAGTGAAAATCAAAAATATTTATCCATTTATAATCCTCCTTCAATTGGATTAATGGATCGTCCAATTGAAAATGATAACAGAATGCATAGGTTGTTAGAAGGAGTTCTAACATGGAGATACAAATAGTATACCACCGAACCGCCCTATTTCCTCTATGAGGGAGAAAGAAAATTGATAAACCCGCGGATATTGGAAAAACGACAATTATTGTTAACCAAGGAAAATAACTCGTGATAAAGACAAGATAGACTTTGACCAGAAAAACCCGCACTCGAGAAAATCAATTTTCTCGAGTGCGGGTTTTTGTCGGTAAAAAGGAATCAAACGGATTCAAGTGGAATTGTATGAAACGTATCAATAAGCTAGACCCATGCTGCGAGTTGTCTCATGCCATAAATAAACCCGGACACTCAAGAAATCCGTTGGACAAGCGGATTCACATCTCTTACAACCTACACAGTCCTCCGTTCTTGGAGCAGAAGCAATTTGCTTAGCTTTGCATCCGTCCCAAGGTATCATTTCCAATACATCTGTGGGACAAGCTCGTACACATTGAGTACACCCTATACATGTATCATAAATCTTTACTGAATGTGACATTGGATTTATCCTTTTTTTGAACGTTATCAATTTTCGATCTGGTCAAATCAGTAGTAACTGAATCATATATTGCAAACACCAGACGAATCAGTGGTTTACCAGAATTTTTTTGATAATCAATCTACTTCTGGATCTGTTCATGAAAGAGAGCCAAGCCAAGATATTTTGATATCTTACGTTTCAGCAAACATGGTCATACGAGTTATCCATAACACACTAATTTGAATTGGTAAATATTCTATCTGTCTTTATTTATATCATAACGACTATTTATTCAACAAATTCGATTGATTGATACGAGTTGATTTTCTGTTACGATAGGTCGACGAAACAATAGCTGGTCCAATAGCTGCTTCAGCGGCTGCAATAGCTATAATAAAGATCGAGAAAATGTCTCCTTTTAATTGACGACTATCAAATAAATTCGAAAATGTTACTAGATTTATATTAACCGCATTCAGTATAAGCTCAAGACACATAAGTGCTCTAACCATGTTTCGGCTTGTGATCAATCCATAAATACCGATAGAAAATAAATAGGCACTCAAAATAAGTACATGCTCGGTCATCATTGACCAACTCCTCATCAATCGAGATTGATTTCAATATGAACAAGAGTAAAATTTCACCGATTTGATTGACTAGAATCTAACAAGTACGAAACAAAGGAAGGTATCAGTAATAGATCGAACTAAAACTCAAACCCCTTCAATTTTATAGATAACAGTAAAATAGAAAAATAGAACTGAAGGAAAATTTATGTGATATGATAATCATAACACAGAACAAAACAAGGCCTTATTTTTGATTTTTGATTTCTAATTCTAAGTATTTATTACTGACGAGCCATAGCAATTGCGCCTATCAAGGCAACTAAAAGAATTATAGAAATGAGTTCAAAGGGAAGATAAAAATCTGTTGATAAATGAATTCCAATTTGTTGAACGCTACTTGTCAGGTCCTGCTCTATAATCTGGTTTGATCTTGTAGTCCAAATAATCCCGTACCATGACGTATTTGAAATAGTAGTAATTAGTGAAAAAAGAATACTTGTACAAACCAGTAAAGTGACTCCATCTCCAACTGTCAAAAGATATAAATCTTTGTAATATTCTGAACCATTCATGAACATCACAGCAAATACGATTAAGACATTTATGGCTCCTACGTAAATAAGGAGCTGTGCAGCAGCTACAAAATAGGAGTTAGATGGAATATGGAATAAAGATATACAAACAAGAACCAATCCCAATGAAAAGGCAGAATAAATTGGATTGGTAAGTAATACCACTCCTAGGCCTCCTAATATAAGACCCGATCCCAGAAACACTAAAAGAATATCATGTATTGGTCCAGGTAAATCCATTATGTGTAAAATAAAAATAAGAGATAAATAAGTTGAAATATTTCATGACCTTACTGACTACTGACCGGGCCAGGAAAAAGGAGGTTACCCTATCTTTCTTTTTTTTTTTGTAAAGGATACGTTCCTAATTGAATTGAATCCCAACGTGGTGTGGATTGATGTAGATACAGTTATTGGGCCAATCCTTCTTCTGTATTCGAAAGAGCAGTTGGAATTGTATATTTCGAAATCATTACGGATATATGAATCTATTCTAAATCCAAATCAAGCCGTGATTCTCAACAATCAACGGTTATGTTTTGTAGTTACTAACCAACCAAAAAGAAAGAAACTACGCTCCTTTAGATCAAAACTGAATCTTAGTAATCGTTCTTGAATCAAGGGGGTTATCCATGGCTATTTTTATTTGAGTCGAATTCATAATTGGTCGAATTGTGTAATCTCCAATTACTGACATTGGTAACCGACCCAAAGCAATTTGATTATAATTCAATTCGTGACGATCATAAGTAGAAAGTTCATATTCTTCAGTCATAGATAAACAGTTTGTTGGACAATACTCGACGCAGTTACCACAAAATATACAGATTCCAAAATCAATACTATAATTAAGCAGTCGTTTCTTTCTAATATCTGTTTCCAATCTCCAATCAACAACGGGTAGATCCACGGGACATACACGAACGCATACTTCACAAGCAATGCATTTATCAAATTCAAAGTGGATTCGACCGCGGAAACGTTCTGATACGATCGATTTTTCATAAGGATATTGAATAGTTACAGGTAAACGATTCGCGTGAGATAAGGTAATCATGAAACTTTGACCAATGTACCTCGCAGCTCGTATTGTTTGTTGACCGTAATTCATGAATCTAGTCACTATAGGGAACATATAGCGGATATCTATGAATAAATTGAGGTTTCTTTCTCTTGCTTGAGAGAGGTTATGAATTTCGAATATGTATTCTGTTACAGTGAAAGGAGTTGGGAAGAAGTTGTCAATAATAGATTACCTAGAGAAACGGGTAAAAGAAATTTCCATCCAAGATTTAATAGTTGGTCCATTCTCATCCTAGGTAAAGTCCATCTTGTTGTGATAGAAATGAACAGGAACAAATAAGCTTTAGCTAATGTAATAAGGATACCAATTGTTGTTCCAAAGACTCCACCCGTTTTATTTATTCCGAAAAGTTCAGGAATGAATATGTACGGAATATATGGATCCCACCCGCCCAAGTAAAGAACTGTTACAAATAATGAAGAAACTAGTAGATTTAGGTAAGAAGCAACGTAAAATAAACCAGATTTGATACCTGAATATTCAGTTTGATAACCCGCTACTAATTCCTCTTCTGCTTCTGGTAAATCAAAGGGTAATCTCTCACATTCCGCTAGGGAAGAAATTAGAAAAACTAAAAACCCTATAGGTTGACGCCACAGATTCCATCCCCAAAACCCATATTTTGACTGTGCCTCAACTATATCAACTGTACTTGAACTGTTAGATAATCATAGTCGATGATAACATCACCGTTCCCATCGCTATTCCAGAACCGTACATGAAACCTCAGCTTCATACGGCTCCTCAACGGCCACAAATAAATCAAAAGACTGTTTTGGTTCCTTATTACTTTGGCATGTTTGTAGGGTGGGTAGAGTAAAGATGCATCGGAGAGTTCTGAATTCGACCAAAGAAATTCTGTCTGCTCTAATAACAAATAAAAAGCGCTTCTGAATTGATCTCATCCTTTATTTTCAAATTCTAATTGATTTTTGTTTAGTAATAGCTTAATCTTTCAATAAAATACTCGTACTCGTTGTATCAACAGACGACCCATATCTTTCGATTACGAAAAATAATTAGACACTACATACACTAGTTCAGTGTATCATGATAGGAATTCCATCTGTATGAATATGGATGGGTTGGAGGAGATAAACAAAGACATCTTAGTATAGTATTCGGGGTTTCCTATTGTATTTTATTTCTTCCGTTCCTGTTCTTCTTTCTCACTAAAAAGAAAAAGAGGGGATTCTAAACTAAAAAAGGAAAGGATTATTTCGTTCCCGATAGTCATTTCTTTAATCGGTGGATAAGAGCATACTCTGGATCAGAATCGTGAGGAAGTACTGCTTGATCGTTTCTACCAACTTAAAGTCCTCATTATGGTTCCTTTTATGGCAAAATATCCTTTTGGATACCTTACATTATCTCCATTATTAATCCTTTGTGTACCTTGGTGTTCCTAACCGTCCACTCATTTTTGATTGATCCCCGGTATGGTAATACATACAATACAATTGTAGAAACTCTATACAGTTGATCTTTTGCATCCGCTTCAAGTCATGGTGACTAATCAACCAATCTTGGGATAAACAGTTTCCACTGCTTATGTTTGCTTTCACCTTACTCTCGTACATAGGGAATGAGAATCAATCTTTTGACTGCAAATTTATAAGCTGTTTTGTTTCACTCATATAACTATCTGGTTTAATTCATTGACCCGAATGATGAATAAAAAAAAAAAAAGAAAGATATCTATTCAATACATTCAACCCCTTTCCTAGAAAGAAAGGAAAGAGGTAAAGGTTCATGTTCGAACGAATCACACGTAGAGATATTGATAACACACATGGAGTTAACGGTATTTCATAACTAATGGATTGAGCAGCGGCTCGTAGACCACCCGAAAAGGAATATTTATTGTTCGATCCATATCCTGACATAAGAAGTCCAATAGGAGCAATACTGGAAATAGCGATCCATAAAAAAACACCTATACTGAGATCGGCTAGAACAAAACGATAGCCAAAGGGAATTGCTGAATAACTTAGTAGAATGGATATGACTGCTATAGATGGTCCGATACTGAATAACCGAACATCTCCTCTAGATGGTAGAAGATCTTCTTTGAAAAGTAGTTTGATCCCATCCGCCGGAGCTTGAAGAATTCCCAAAGGACCAGCATATTCAGGACCAATACGTTGTTGTATCCCTGCGGATATTTCTCTTTCTAACCACACAATCACGAGTACACCTATTGTGATTCCCACTATAGGAGTAAAAATAGGGACAAGCAACCATACGAGGCCATACACCTCTTTTAAGGATTCCGATCTGGAAAAAGAATTGATAGCTTGTATTTCTGTCGTATCAATTATCATTTCAACGATCAACTTCTCCCATAATGATATCTATACTACCTAGTATCGTCATGATATCAGCCAATTTCATTCTTTTAACTAGTTGAGGAAGAATTTGCAAATTGATGAAACCGGGTGGACGAATTTTCCATCTCCAGGGAAACCCACTATTATCTCCGATCAGAAAAATTCCCAATTCTCCTTTTGGGGCCTCGACTCTCACATAAAGTTCTTGTTTCGACAATTCAAAAGTGGGAGAAGGCTTTTTACTAATGAATCGATATTGAAAATCATTCCATTCGAAATCCCTTGCTTTATCAAAGCGCCGTACTTCTAAATTCTCATAGGGCCCGCCCGGAATTCCTTCCAGAGCCTGTTGAATAATTTTTATGGATTCCGCCATTTCACTGATTCGTACTAAATAACGAGCTAATGAGTCTCCTTCTTTTTGCCATTGGACTCCCCAATCGAATTCATCGTAACACTCATAACGATCAACCTTACGAAGATCCCATTGGATTCCGGAAGCTCGTAGCATTGGTCCTGATAAACCCCAATTTATGGCTTCTTCTCCACCAATAATGCCCACCCCTTCAACTCGTTCCAAAAAAATGGGATTCCGTGTAATAAGTTTTTGATATTCAACAACCCCTGTTAAAGAATAATCGCAGAAATCCAAACATTTATCTATCCAGCCATGAGGTAGATCAGCAGCTACTCCCCCGATACGGAAATAATTATGCATCATTCGCATACCTGTGGCAGCTTCGAATAGATCATATAGCAATTCCCTCTCTCTGAAAATATAGAAGAAAGGGGTCTGTGCACCGATATCTGCCATAAAAGGCCCAAGCCATAATAAATGAGAAGCTATACGACTCAACTCCAGCATAATGACTCTGATATAGCTGGCTCTTTTAGGTACTTGAATATTTCCCAATTGTTCTGGTGCATTTACCGTTATTGCCTCTGTGAACATAGTAGCTAAATAATCCCAACGTGTTACATAAGGTAGATACTGTATAATTGTTCGGTTTTCCGCAATTTTTTCCATCCCCCTATGTAAATAACCCAATACGGGTTCACAGTCAATAACATCTTCACCATCTAGAGTAACGATGAGTCGAAGAACACCATGCATTGATGGGTGGTGCGGACCCATATTGACTATCATGAAGTCTTTTCTTGTTTCCGGTACAGTCATATGTTTTCTTCCCCTGATTCATTATTTCATGAATTGCTGGAAACGAGGTTCATCAAAATTCAAGATCCAATAAACCAAATAATTCAAACGAATCTTCCAATTAACGAATTTTTGGTTCCCGAATATCCAACTGACCAATTAATTCTTTATAACGTACTCTATTTTTCTTTGACAAATAAGCCAGTAGTCGTTGACGTTTTCCAAGAATTTTCCGCAGACCTCTTTGAGATAAATAGTCTCTTCTGTGCAATTCCAAATGGGAAGTAAGTCTCCGTATCTTATTGGTGAAACTGAATATTTGAAATTCAACAGATCCTTTGTTTTTTTCTTCTTGCGGAATAACCGAGATTAATGAGTTTTTTATCATAAAAATTTCTTTCTCTTTTTTCTTTCTTTTCTGATATTACTGATCAGAAATAATAATAATGCCGCTCGTTTAGGTCTGGTACGCACAATAAAATAATCTGGATTTAGTCATAGACTACTTTTGTCTATCGAATCCAATTCAAAATTGTATTTCTACATTGGATTCGATAGAAAGAGATGGTATATTTCTATGCTCACAAGCTCACAAAAGGTAATGATTTGGACTTAAGAAAATTCTTCCGATTCATTCCTAGATCCAATTGCTATGATACATCATTGAATCAGTATCGTGTATCAGAATGTAACATAACCTGTGTACATATGTATGCCTTTATCTGCTGGATATGACACGTAATATAGATATATAGCAAACGTACCATCAACTAATTTTGAATCGTGGATACATATGTATCCTTGACATACTGAAACGACTTCCATTATCGATATCAAACCAGTAGCGATTCATACAAGCTAAATCTTCTAATCGATAATTGGGCCAAAGAAACAATTTGAATCGGATCAAATTATTTCTATCCGTATCAATATGCTTGTCCTCATCCAAAAAATACACACAGTTCCTTGTGTTGTACTCGTCGACCAATACTGGATCGCTTTCCCCAGGTATCCAAATTACAGAATCAAGACAAACTCGAATTCTAAATTCTCTCCGACGTCTAGTAGATGGAATATTGTCAGGAACAAGCAACTCATATTTCTTTTCTCGGCATCTTTGATTAGTTTGGTGCTGATTCTCATGGACCAAGGAAATACTTATTGTTTGATACATAATTGATGGTCCATCCAATTTTCTAAACAAACGAATCGGATCGAGAAACATTACTCCTGCTTTTATCAATTCTCGAGCAACTTGAAAATTCCTCATCGAATACTCCAACCTCCTCGTCATATCCCAAAAAGAGTCGTTTAGGCGTAGAGCGTATACAGCAATTTCTTCTTCTTTTTTCGCCGAATCCAGATCCATCCTAAGCAGGAACCTAAGCATGAAACAAACTTCCCTGAGATTCCATATATTCGCGTATGGGGCCAAGTATACTTGATAAAGCAAATGTTTTTTCAGGAATGAATTTATTCGTGCTTGAAGAATTTTACTCCTGAATCTGTGTTTTTTTAGTTTTCTACTGTATTTTTTAATGAATTCTCTTATGTATTTTTTTTTCCTTTCTTTTTCCCTTTCTTTTTCCCTTTCTTTTTCCCTTTCTTTTTCCCTTTCTTTTTTACGAATAGACTCTTGGTATTCTTCGCTAAGGAATTCACCATAATCGAAAACAATTGATTTATTTGGTATGATCCACGGCTCATATGCATCATTATACTTAGTTTCAACATAAGGTTGCGCTAATTCTGGTAAGAACCAATAGAACCGAAAATCCATTTTCGTTTTCGTTTTTATTCTCTTTTTCGCTTTTTCCAACAATTTTTCCAATGGGGGTTCCGATGGGATTTCCGCTAAGGGAAGCATTGTCGCCCTTTGACCCGCTTCTATCGAATCAAAAAACTTTTTTTTCACCCAACCCCAAAGAAAAAGGTCTTTATGAATGTTGGTCCCAGTATCTCTATCGGTCTGGGTCTTAATACTAGTAAAATTATGAACAATTTCCCACTCAAAATATTTTCTACCCCAAGTATCCCCATCCCCATTCATAATAGACCCTTCTTCTATTTCTTCTTCTATTTCTATGAAATCTCTCATTTTTTTTTCTAGAAGATCACGATCACTAATATTTTCTTTTAGAAGATCACGAATTTTTTCTTGTAGAAAACTGCTAAGACTTTCGTCTATAAAATCATTCATTTTTTTTTCTATAAAATCACTTATATATTTTTCTCCAATACTTACATTTTCTCCTAGAATATATACTGTAGTACCTATAAGATGAGGATCATTAATTTTTTCTTTTAGTTTTTCATTTAGAAAACCACTAATATTTTCTCTTATAAAATCCCTCGTTTTTTTTTCTAGAAAATCACTAAAACACCGATAATCACTAAAAGATAGATTATCTCTAAGAGATGGATAATCCTTAACAGAAATAGATAAGTATGGCTCTTTCTCGTCCCCACAATGAATATATTTCTGTGATAAAAGATCATATCTGTAGTTTTTTTGTAATTTTGTTGGTGAACTCATTGCATAATTTTTTTGTTTCTCGCGATGAATGGGTCGGCCTTTTTTGTATGAATCTTTTTTTGATTTTTTATTTTGACTCGTACGACGTTTACTGACCTCATTTCGCCCTTTTTGCGATACTAACCTAGACCATCTAGTCTGAGATAAATTGTATTGATAATGACCCCTTATTAACCAGTTTTTCCATTTATCAAAATTCGTAAGTCTTTTAGGACTTGAACTTGATTTGGCACCCAATATTCCTAGTGTCCGCAAAAAGTCTTTTATTCTATCCTTAAAAGCCTTCAAAAAAGCCTTAAAAGAGATAGGACTTGATTTGACATCCAACATTTCTAGTGTCCGCAAATGGTCTTTTATTCTATCCCTAAGAAAAAGATGTGCTCCGCGATCTTGAAGTACAGACATCGAGCGATACTTATTAATATTAATCGCTTGTGTTTGCGATAAATTGTAAAATACATGCACTTGGGACAAGGAAGATAAATACCGAGAAGTCTGTGATTTCTCATTACTAATATTAGAATGCGATTTTTTGAAATCCGAAAAAAAGTCAATTGTGGCTTTTCTTTTTTTTTTTTCTTCAATTCTTTTTTTAATATTCTCAATGTATTTGATCATTTTTGATTCAAATAAAAGTTGTGCATGAATTCTGGAAATATTAATGGTACATAGAAAAATATCCATGTATATTCTTTCAATGAATAAATATTTTATGATAAGGCGCAATTTATGTTTTAATCGGGCACCTATTCCGCTTAATATCTCCCAAATAGATAGCCGTATTTCCAATTTTTCAGCATCAAGACCCGTCTCACTAATATTTCCATCTGGAGTTGGAAGGAGGTCTAGTAGTTCTTCTTGCAATTTTTTTATTTCGCCCCCGATTCTCCTTCTCTTAATGTACATCTTCCTCATTTGAAGTTGAGATACTCTCTTTTTTATTTCTCTATTTGGTTTGCGGAAAATGGGATTTTTTTTTTCAAATTCTTTTATTTTTTTTTTTTTTATTAATGGAGTGGTTTTTTGATTTTGAATCCATCTCGTTTTATCTTTTAAGATCCCTAGTATTGTCCGTAGAAATGGAAACCCTTTTATTAAAGCTCTTATTGGACCTCTTATTAGAACCGAAAAAGGTTTCTTTTCCCCTTTTCTGATTCTTTTTTTGAGTTCTTTCCAAATGGGTGTAAAAAAACAAGGTATTTTTACAGGACGACCCAAAGGTCTTGCCAATGCCCCTCCCCACGTTGTTAAATAAAAAGAACGTTTGTATTTCGGTTTCCTTTTTATTTTATTTTCCCAATCTGCATTTCTTTTTTTCTCTTTCATTGGATCTCTATGACGGGATCGTAGCTCAGATCTGCGCCAAAGTTTCGGATAGAAAGGGAATAGGACCCTTATCTGAATACCGTTCATTAACCAGTCCTTCGGAAATTCTGTGTCTGATATTTCAACGCCCGCATAAGTGCATTTGATATGTATTTCTTTCTCCCAATCCTCCCAATCCGCGGACCATTCGGGAGTTAGAAGTAATAACATACGGACGAGGTTTTTCGCTATTACCATTGAAGGCAATAGGATGTATTTTCTAAAAAACGATTGGGCTAGTAAGGCGAGACTTCTTGATCCTTGCAGCGCCAGGACAACCTCCCAAGCTCCTGTTTGTATAATTTCTGCAAACAGCTCTTGTACACGTTCTATGGCTTTTTCTGATGCTTCAATTTCACCTTCTTTTTGAATTTCCTCCTCTTTTCTCGAAAGATATCGCGTTTCTGTCGGTTCTTTATCTTTTTTTATCTTAGAATCCGAAGTTGAGACTTCGAATTTGGGACCTTTCCCCACCCAAAAACTAAAAACGTTTTTCGCTCTTTTGATATTGGAGATGATATTGGAGATATCAAAAGAAGGAAAAAGCGTTCTTTCTGTTCTGTCCAAAAAAAGTGGAGACCGGACGCTTGTTTGATACGGACTAAAAATAGCTGCTTTACGTCTTTGAGCGAGCGCGGATCCCATGATTAGGTCCCTATAAACATCCGTTTCTTTTGTGTACTGTAGTATCGCTACCTCGTCGTCGAGTTGGTCTTCTGGGTCACGATTAATATCGGTCCCAAGATTAGTATCGGGTTCCGGATCGTCCTCGGTATAAACTACCACGCGGTCGTATAGTCTTAAAAGAACCGGATAGTACTCTGTCGGGTCGTCCGCAAACACTATCTCCTCCTCTTGAAAATCGATACCCAACTCGTTTGACCATCGAGGAACTTTTGTACTGATTGTTTTTTTCCCAATCTTCCTAGACTTCGCTAGAATTGCTCGACGCTGTTGATCAACAACTTCAGATATGATCGTGTTCCTGACTATAACTCTATAAGCTAGTTCTTCATTTTTTGGATCAAAAAGTTCTGGGAAATCAACAATAAGGATACTGCAAATAA